ACTTTTGTGTTTACGAGCCAAAGTTTTAATACAAGAAAGCCGAACTATATATTTTATTCGATACAAACTCTTTTTTTTTGAGGATCCATTGTAATAATGAAAAAGATTTCTGCATATCTGCAAAAACCGGTCAATAATATCAAAATCGGATGAATCGGCCCAGACCGGCTTACTAATGGGATGCCCTAAAACATTACAAAATTTCGCTTTAGCTAATGATCTAATTAGAAGAATAATTGGAATTCTTGTATCAAGCTTTTTTATAACAATTTCGATTATAAATGAATTTTCCAGCATTTGACTTCGTACCACTGAAGGATTTAGCTGCACATTTGAAAAATAGCCTAAAAAGTCAAATGAATGCTCGGATAATTGGTTTATATGGATCGTTCCTGGTTGAGACCAAACATAAAAATGACATTGCCATAAAAGGATAAGATAGTATTTCCATTTATTCATTAAAAGAGGCGTATTCTTTGAAGCCAGAATGGATTTTCCTTGATATCTAACATAATGAATGAAAGGATCCTTGAAGAATGACAAGATAGACGAAAAATCCTTAGCAAAGACTTCTACAAGATGTTCTATTTTTGCATAGAAATAGATTCGCTCAAAAAAAACGCTAAAAGATGTTAATCGTAAATAAGAGGATTTGTTACGGAGAAAAAGGAAGATAGATTCGTATTCACATACATAAAAATTATATAGAAACAAGAAGAATCTTGGATTACTTTTTGAAAAAGTAGCAATCAAGTTTTTTGGAGTAATAAGACTATTCCAATTATAATATTCATAAAGAAACAACCTTAATAAATAAAAGAAAGGGGCATCTTTCACCCAGTATCGAAGGATTTGAACCAAGATTTCCAGATGGATAGGATAGGGTATTCGTACATCTGACACAAAATTGAAATATGTAAATTGATCCTCCAAAAAAGGAAAAATAGAATGAATTGATCGCAAATTATTGTAAGATTTTACGATTTCTTCCTCCTCTAAAAAAGATCTTAATTGTAGGGAAAATGGAATTTCCATGACGACGGCAAAACCCTCTGATATTATTTGAGAATACAAATTCTTGTTATACCCCCAAAATGGATTTTTGTTAGAATCATTAGCAGAAATAATTAAATGATTCTGTTGATACATTCGAGTAATTAAACGTTTTATAATTAGTAAACTAGATTTATTGTCATAACCCTTATTTTCCACCAAAATGGAGCTATTTAAATCATGACCATAAGCAAGTGCATAAATATACTCCTGAAAAATAAGTGGGTATAGGAAGTCCTGTTGGAGAGATCTATCCAGTTCTAAATAGAATTGATATTCCTCCATTTTTGAAATTCGATTTGATCAAAGAATCAAGGATTTATTGGGTTCTTAAATGATACATAGTGCGATACAGTCAAAACAGGGTATTCTATTATAATTAGAATCAAAAATGAATAGATACCTAAAAAACAAGTAAAACTCATCAACAGACTCTCTCTCTTCGCTTTTTCCATCTAATTGTTCTAGGATAACAAGCTAGTTAGAAATCTTTTATTTTCTCAACCCAATCGCTCTTTTGATTTTGGAAAAAAAGATCTTTATCAATATACTCTTTCTTCTACACATTTATCATCACCCCATAATGGAGATAATAATAGTTAGGACTCATAACAAAAATCAATAATCCATTCGCGGGAAAAGTTTTTCCCACATCAAGCACTAATCTATTTTTAACGTACAATTAGATGGGGTAATCATTCAAATTAAAAATGAAAGCTCGTTGCTTTTTGTTTCCCTATAATTGGAGCCGCCAAGCTCTATCCCTTTATTAATTCAACCCAACTGAATTTTTTTGTTCAATTGGGGCCGGATCCAAAAGAATGAAATATTTTTCGAATTCGCCATTGATACGACATGCTGCTTTTTCCATTCATTCCTTTCTGGATCAGTCGTGGTCTTACAAACTCTACCAATAGTATGGACGAATCAATTGGTTCATAGAAATGTGTAAAAAATGGAGTCGCACTTAAAAGCCGAGTACTCTACCGTTGAGTTAGCAACCCTAATAAAATTAATAAAAATATAATACAATCGAAATAAAAAAATTGAATTCTCTAATAAAATACTCCATTAAAAAAAATAGAAAGAAAAAATTCTAAATTATAGACTACCTCTTTGTCTACTATGTTATAGTTATACATTATTTACATTATTTTTTCTATTTATCTTTGAATATTGAAAAAAAAAAGAACTTCTTAGTTGTATCACAGAAAATCCAACGAACCGGCCATTTGACGAAGTAAAATTGACGAAGTAAAAAAACAAAAGCCTAAAGAACGTGAATAGTGAATAAATATATCCATTTATTCACGATCGGATTATATTTGTTTGATACACTGTTGTCAATGTTGAAAAAAGAATACAATCCAGAAAACAAACGAATTAGAATTACAAAATTCTATATTTAATATTAAAAAACTAAATGAACTATTTTTGATAAGATAAAAATATAAATTCTAATTAATTAGAAATTCTAATATTCTATTAATATTAAATTAATATATTATAAATATTAATTTTTTATAAACTAATTCTAAATCGAATTCTAAATATAGATCTAAAATATAGAATTCAAATAAATAAAATAAATAAATAATAATAAAATTAAATAATAATAAAATATATATTATTATAATTATTTATATAATTATTTATATTGATTTTTATATTTCTTATATTTCCTATTTCCAATATATCTATATATTTATTTAAAAATTTTATATATTTATTTCTCAATTTCTCAAACTCAAAAATGATTGGTAGAAATATAAAAAAACGAAAAAAAAAGAATTCCTCTTTTTTTTTATTCTTCATTCTATTCGAATTGTTATTATATTATAATAGAGTTGTCGAGACAATTTGAAAATGGTATTTACTTGTTCCAGGATCCTTTAGCTTTTCCTTAAATCATTGGGTTTAGACATTACTTCGGAGATCTTTAATCGTTTCAAAAATGGAAGCAACATACCTTTCTTATTTCTTTCTCTCAAAGAATCATACAAATAGAGGGTTGATTCCCGCGGATACACTTTTGGTCGAAATAGTTTTCCCAATTCCAACAAATTTTCTTTTTTTTTTTTGAAACTTGCTCGAATTAAATCTTTTCGATTTCTCTATCTAAAATAGACTTACGAAGTTGTTCTAACTTATTAAATTTCATTAACACTAGATACTTACCCCTGAGAAATGAATCAACTCGAACTCCATTATGTACTATTTACTTACATCATCAATCCCTTTCCCCTCCCCAAAACAATGAGTTCTAGTGGAACAGAACAAACGATGTCGAGCCAAGAGCACCCCAATTTCTATATACTAGAAAAATGGTAGATGTAAGAATCCACATCTAATTATGTCTTTCAAGTTGCACGTTGTTTTTTACCATATCGTTTCAAACGAAATTTTACCATACCATTCCTCTAGTTTGGATCCGCTATGTAATTAATTTCATTTTGAAATCATGAATAGTCATTGATTCAATCGATGCATAATAATCTATATTTTTTACTTCGAAGGTTTTCTTTCTATATGAGTGGACAGACAATTTATAAAGAAGTATAAAAAAAATTAAAATTAACTTGATATTGTATGAATAGATTTTCTATTCTATTTTTATAGTTTCTAAAACAGAAAAATAAAGTTATTCAATAAAATACTAGAATAACAATAATAAAACAGAAATAAATGATTTATTAATATTTAATATTTTTATTAATATTTATTAATATTATATTCATTTTTATATAGTCAATTATTTATTTATTGTTTTTATTGTAATCACTGTGGATAATTGTAAAATCGAATATATAACGAATATATAATATATAAATTATATAATTAATAATTAAATTATATAAAATTTATATAAAAAATTTATATAATATTATATAATATAATAATAGAAAATATAAATTCAAAATAGAAATAAAAATAGAATTAAAATATAATAGAAAATATAAATCAAAATTCGAATTTATTAGTTTCCTTTTATAAATTTGATTATAATTTGAATTAAATACGAATTAATTCTATTAATTATTTATTTTATTATTTTAGAAGATTTATAAAATAAAAATATCAAAAAATTCTTAAAAAAAATTATTTATTATTTTTTTTATATTTATAAAATATTTATTAATATAAATATATTAATATAAATATATTTATTAATATAAATATTAAATATTATTTAATTAATATATAAATTCAATTAAATTGAATTTAAATTTAATATTGAATATATATATTTAATTAATATATATATTTATTAATTATAATTAACTATTAACATAACAATAACAAATAACACGAAAAAAAAGAAAAAATGCCTTTTGAATCTACATCTTCAACAGGGACTCTATTTAGATTAGAGACGAATCATTAAAAATAAGAAAGAAGAATTACACTCTACCTAATATTATATATTCATATTCTGAAACTTAAGAAAAGAGTTTTCCAAAAAACGGCAATCTTTATTCTGAATTCTGATATAAAATTTGTATTCAAATATGATATATATCATGAATGCATATGCTCTGGGACGGAAGGATTCGAACCTTCGAATACCGGGACCAAAACCCGTTGCCTTACCACTTGGCCACGCCCCATTTTTATTTCGAAAATACAATAATAAAGACTATTATTGATATTGGTTGTCCGTCAATTCCAGTTCAAAAATCTCTATCTATAGAATAAATTGTTGCTAGGATTTTGATATGTGTAGATATAGAATTAAACTGAAATTATTGATCATTACAATTATTGATCATTCCATATATATCAATTAAGATATTATATGAAAGTATGGTTTCTTCTATTTTTTTTTTTTTTGAATGAAAAGATTTTGAACTGGGTAAGTTCAAATCAAAGAAGGATTTTGGGGGTCTGATCTTATTTATTTAATTTTTTTATTTAATTTTCTTTTTTACTAATTTATTCATTACATTAATTATTTAAAATAAATATTTGAGATTAATATTAACTAATAGATAGTATAGTATCAATAATAAATTCAATAAATAACCAAATTTTTATTAATAATTATTTATATTTTTATTAATTTATTAATAATTAATAAATTCATAATTAATAAGAATATTGAAATAATTAAATAATATAAAAGATAAATAAAACATAAAAAAAAGAATAATAATTTTACTATAATAAATAATTTTACTATACTAAATATTAGTATTCCATTTTATTATATCTATTTTATTATATTTTTTTTTTATTTATTAAATCTTAATCATTTTATATATATTTATATATATATTTATAATATTTATATATAAGTAATATAAAATATAAATAATAGAAAATTCTTTTCTATTTTTTTTATATTTTATATTTTTCTACTAGTTTAGAATAGAATAATAATCGAATAGAATATATAATTATACATATAGAAACACATATATAATTATAATAAAATATATAATTCTAATAAAAAAATAAAAACTATAATAAAAATTCGAAATTAATTAAATTAATATTTTCAAATGAAATATTAAATGAACCTTATTAAATATAAATTAACTATTTAATCTTATTAATTGAATTTTCATTCATTAATTCACAAAAAAAGCAAAAATACAATTAATTTTATTTTCTTAAAGAACAAAATGTTTGTTATGTTTAATATCTTTAGTTTGGTCTGTATTTGTATTCACTCCGCCCTTTATTCAAGTAGTTTTTTGTTGGCGAAATTACCAGAAGCCTACGCTTTTTTGAATCCAATTGTAGATATTATGCCAGTAATACCTCTATTCTTTTTTCTCTTAGCTTTTGTTTGGCAAGCTGCTGTAAGTTTTCGATGAGATCTTTAATTTGAATAATGTCCTAAAAAAATTCAGAACTTATTGGAAAACAAAAATTAGAACATTTTAATAATTTATAAGATCAGATAAGTCTTACAGTATGAATCCTTGATTCATATATTGAAATTTTTTGATAGACAAGAAAAATCTATACCATCTCATCATTTCCCTATTCTTACATTTTTCCATTGAGAAATCCTAATCCTATTCGATTTGAGTCCACCACCAATACCTAAGATATGAAAAAAAATTTTTGGTAATAGTAATAAAGAGTTTGACTCTTACTACAAATAAATTTCCTAATTTTTTTTTCTATTTCCTCGAAATCACTTCATTTCTTAGAAACTTAGTATCAAAAGAAACATAATGTCTAATATAAGAGAATCTATTCTCTTTCTCTGTTGTTTTTTTTTTTTTTAATTATCTTGGAGATTTTGTAATGCTTACTCTAAAACTATTTGTTTATACGGTAGTGATATTCTTTGTTTCTCTTTTCATCTTCGGATTCCTATCTAACGATCCAGGACGTAATCCAGGACGTGAAGAATAAAAAAAAGATTTTTTGTTTTCTGTATTTCCCTTGCTTGTGCTGAATTTTGAAATATTTATTTTTTTTATTTTATTAAATATTAAATTTTATTAAATATTAAATTAAATAGTAAATAAAATAAATAAATAAAAAAATAAAACAAACAAGGAAAACAAATAAAAACAAAAGAAGCTCCATAAATTCAAAAGAAAAAAATACCAAATCATCAACGGAAACGGAAAGAGAGGGATTCGAACCCTCGGTACAAAAATTAGTACAACGGATTAGCAATCCGACGCTTTAGTCCACTCAGCCATCTCTCCCCAATTGAAAAAATAGAATTACTATTTTTATGTTACATTATATAAACAAAAAGTGGGGCTTAAAAATAAAAAAAAAGCCTTCTTTATATTTATTTATTATATATATATTCCATCTTATTTTTATATCTTATCTCTCTTTGAATTTTATTCTAATTTTATTATATATATTTTTATTATATTTATGATTTCTATTTAGAATAAATTTCCATTCTATTCATTTTCATTATTCTATCATTATAATTATATTCTGTATTATTAGATATTAGAATTATGAATTATTAATTATTCTATAAATAAATAAAATATGTAAATATGTATAAATTAAATATTATAAATTAGAATTTAATAGAAATTCTAATTCTATATTATATTTAATATATATTTAATATATAAATATATTAATATTATAAAAATATAAAATAAATAAAATAAAATAAATAAAAAAAAATATTAAATATAAAATAATATAATAAATAAAATATAATTAATATAATATAACTAAATAATTTATATAAATAACTAATATATATAAATCTATATATTAAATCTATATATAATATAGATATATAATATAGAATAGAATATATATAAATTTATATATTATATAAAAATAAAAAATATAAAAATTAAAAATAAAAAGAAACTTACATTTTTTATTTTTAATAATCAAATTTTTTCTATTTTTTTTTAGTTTCTTTTTATATAGCCATAGCCCGGCTAGGCCAATACCTAGCCGGGCCTTTTTTGTTCCCATGAATCCTGGATAATAATGATT